ATAGTCGGTGATAACATCACTGCTACCATCTCTATTACAGAACCGTACATGAGATTTTCATATCATACGGCTCCTCAAGGGTCACAGATAAATCTAAAGACTTCTTCGATATTCTTTAATCTTAATATATATGTTTGTACGATAGATAAACTAAAAATCTATTGTAAGGTCCCGAATTAGACCAATGGAATTCTGTCTGCTATAGAATATAAGAATATAGTTCTAATAAACCGTGCTTCGGAATTGATCTCATCTTTTTTTTTAATAATTAAATTGTTCTTTAGTTGAGTAATAACTTAATCCTTGAATAAAATATTTTTTTTAGCCATTTTTATTAATAAATTAATAGAGATTTCAACCTATTATTTTTGATTACAAAAATTAGACATTAGTTCATGAATCAGGATACGAATTCTAATTCTTTAAAGTTCTATGATAGGAAAGAAAGAAAAAAGCCGTCTTTGTTTTCTATTCTATTTTCCATTTTTTTGTTCCTATTCTCCTTTCTCATAAAAGGGGATATGTAAAAAAGGGTAAAGGATTACTTCGTTCTTGATAGTTATTTACTTAATCGGGGATAGGAGCATACTCTGGATCGAAATCATGGGGAGTACTACTTGGTCGTTTCTACTAACTTAAAGCCCCAGTTGGGTTTTCTTGATGTCGAAATATCCGGTTGGATTATTTTCATTATTTACATTACGAATCCTTTTTGTATCTTGGTGTTCCTAATCATCCACTCTTTTTTGCTCAATCCCTTATTCTTCTTATAGTAATACAACTATGGGAATAGATAGTAAAAATTTTCTAGAGTTGGATCTTTTATTTTAAACCCGCTTCAAGCCATGATGACTAATCGATCAAAAGCTTGGGGTTATAAACAGTATAAACTGTTATTTCCTTTTCATTTAACGCTTGTACATAGGCAATGAGACTCCATTTTTTACTGCGAATTTTTAAGCTGTTTTCTCTCACTCATATAACTATCTGGTTTAGTTCATCAATTTAACTGATGAATAAAAAAATAAAAATGGATTTAATTCATTTAACTTTTTTCCTAGAAACGAAAAATTAAATAAAAGAAAGTTTATGTTTTAACGAATCACACGTAGAGATATTGATAACACACATAGAGTTAATGGTATTTCATAACTAATGGATTGAGCAGCAGCCCGTAGACCACCTAAAAAGGAATATTTATTATTTGATCCATATCCTGACATAATAAGTCCAATGGGAGCAATACTTGAAATAGCAATCCATAAAAAAACGCCTATACTAAGATCGGCTAGAACAAGATGATAGCCAAAAGGAATTGCTGAATAACTTAACAAAATAGATATGACAGCTAGGGAGGGGCCAATACTAAATAAACTAATATTTCCTCGAGATGGAAGAACATTCTCTTTGAAAAGCAATTTTGTCCCATCTGCTAGAGCTTGAAGAATCCCCAACGGGCCGGCATATTCAGGGCCAATACGTTGTTGTATCCCGGCGGATATTTCTCTTTCTAACCAAACAATTATGAGTACGCCTATTGTAATTCCTAATACAGTAGTTAAAATAGGGACAAACATCCATATGATGCCATAGATTTCTTTTAAGAATTCCAACCTAGAAAAAGAATTGATAGCTTCTACTTCTGTTGTATTAATTATCATTTCAACGATCAACTTCTCCCATAATGATATCTATGCTACCTAGTATCGTCATAATATCAGCCAATTTCATTCTTTTAACTAATTGAGGAAGAATTTGCAAATTGACAAAACCCGGCGGTCGAATTTTCCATCTCCAAGGAAAAACATTCTGATCTCCTATCATAAAAATCCCCAATTCTCCTTTTGGAGCTTCGACTCTTACATAAAGTTCTTGCTTCGACAATTCAAAAGTAGGAGAAGGTTTTTTACTAATGAATCGGTATTCAAAATCATTCCATTCGGTATTTCTTACTCCAGCAAAGCGCCGGGTTTCTAAATTCTCATAGGGCCCTCCCGGAATTCCTTCCAGAGCCTGTTGAATTATTTTTATAGACTCTGTCATTTCACTGATTCGTACTAAATAACGAGCTAATGAATCCCCTTCTTTTTGCCACTGGACTTCCCAGTCAAATTCGTCATAACACTCATAATGATCAACCTTACGAAGATCCCATTGTATTCCGGAAGCTCGTAGCATTGGTCCTGATAAACCCCAATTTATTGCTTCTTCTTCACTAACAATGCCTACCCCTTCAACTCGTTCTAAAAAAATGGGGTTCCGCGTAATAAGCTTTTTATATTCAGCAACCTCCCTTAAAAAATAATCGCAAAAATCCAAACACTTATCTATCCAGCCATGAGGTAGATCGGCAGCTATTCCTCCAATACGAAAATAATTATGCATCATTCGCATACCGGTGGCAGCTTCAAATAGATCATATATTAATTCTCTTTCTCGAAAAATATAGAAAAAGGGGGTCTGTGCACCAATATCTGCCATAAAGGGTCCAAGCCATAACAAATGAGAAGCTATACGACTCAACTCCAACATAATTACTCTGATATAGCTAGCTCTTTTAGGTACTTGAATATTTCCCAACTGCTCTGGTGCATTTACAGTTATTGCTTCTGTAAACATAGTAGCTAAATAATCCCAACGTGTTACATAAGGCAAATATTGTATAATTGTTCGGTTTTCTGCAATTTTTTCCATCCCCCTGTGTAAATAACCTAATATTGGTTCACAGTCGATAACATCTTCACCATCTAGAGTAAGGATGAGTCGAAGAACACCATGCATTGATGGGTGGTGAGGACCCATATTGACTATCATGAGGTCCTTTCTTGTAGCTGGTGCAGTCATAGGCTTTTTCCTGATTCATTCTTCCATGAATTGCTGAAAATCAAAAGAGAGTCATCAAAATTAAAATAATTTTTCAGATTAACGAGTTTTTATCTCTCGAATATTCAACTGACCTATTAATTCTTTATAACGTACTCTATTTTTTTTTGATAAATAAGCTAGCAGGCGTTGGCGCTTTCCCAAAAATTTTCGCAGACCTCTTTGAGATAAATAGTCTTTTTTGTGCAATTCCAAATGGGAAGTAAGCTTTCGTATCTTATTAGTAAAACAGAATACTTGGAATTCAACAGACCCCGGGTTTTCTTCTTTTTCTTTTTGTGAAATAACTGAAATGAATGAATTTTTTACCATAAAATAATCCCCCCTTTTTACAAATATTAATTTTACCGATCAGTAATAATAATGTGAGTTAGTTTAATTTGGTATACACAATCAACTAACTTTTTTAAATAAAAAGAATCAATCCAATGAAACTTGCATTCGGATAGGCATACAAAACAATAGTCTATTTTGCATTTTCAAAAGAGAATTTTTTAAATCTTAAAATTAAGAAGATTTTGTTGATTCGTTTTTAGAAATAATGGATACCCTATTACATTAAATTAGTATCATATATTAGACTAAAATGTAAGACAAGTTATATGTGCATTTGTTTGTTTTCATATATCAGATATGGTACAGACATAAAGTTTCATTAATTACCTTTCAATTGTGGGGTACATACGTATCCTTAACAGACTGAAACGACTTCCATTATTTGTATCAAAACAATAGCGATTGATACAAGATAAATCTTCTAATCGATAATTGGGCCAAAGAAAGAATTTTAATTTAATTAATTTTTGTCTATCAAGATCTTTATTTTCATTAAAAAATTGATTAGAACTTTTTAAATTATTACCATTACAAAATATTATATTTTTATCCATACCTTGACTATTCTTTGAATGGAAACAAATTAGAATTCTCAATTCTCTACGACGTCTAGACGCTAAAATCTTTTCAGGGAAAATCAAATAAAAATTATTATTTCCAGTTAGATAGCTTCGAATGGATTTATCAAAATCCTCCTTATCGGCATATCTTTGCTCTCGGTATCTTTGATTAGTACGATGCCTACTCTTATGAACTAATGAAATATTTATGGTTTGATGCATAATAAACCGGCCCGCTTTTTTTACAGACAGACGAAAAGGTTCGATAATCAATCTCCCCCTTTTCATCAATTCTGTAAGAGTTAAATTCTTTTTAATCAGCATTATATCAAGATTCATTTCTCTCCTTTGAATAGAGGATAGGGTTATTTTTTTTTGATTTCTCAGTCTAAGCAGGAGACAATATACTTTGATATTATTGATCATTCTTTGATTTAAAGCACCATCCCATCTCAATTGAAAAAGTAAATATCTTTTCAGGAAGAAATCTAGTTCTGCTTCCGTATTGCTCTTGTATTGTTTTTTCTTTTGTAGTTTTTTCATGTCTGATTCCAAACAAGTTTCTGCAATCTCGTTTTCTTGGTTTTGTATATTTGAGCTAAGATCTCTTTGATTTTTAAATTCTTTTTCTTTTTTATTCTTGAATTCAAATTCAAAATATTTTTTTTCGTTCGACGGTATAAGTTCTTTTTGTTTTCTATTCATGTTTTGAGTTTCACTAAGACTTTCATTTATATTAAAATTCAAAAAAAGGAATTTGCTTGGTATAAGCCAGGGTTTCATTTTATATGCATTATAAAATAGGAAAAATTCTGGGAAGAACCAAAATTCTAGATTCGATATAGGATGACTTAGTATTTCTGCATTCATTCCCATCCAATCCCATTTTTTTTTTTGCTTGGATAAATTGCTTTCTTCATTTTGATGAACCATAAAATAAAAAAGATCTTTTTTATCAACTTTCTCAATTATTTGATAATTAGGAGCCTCGGTCTTAGTATTTTTATTCTTGTTGGTATTGACCTTGACCCAAGCTTCAATATCTATTTTTTTTCTAAAACAAAAATGGAGAATTTTCCAATCAAAATATTTTCGATCCGTATTTTTTTCCATATATATAATAGCACTTTTTCCTATAAAATTATTGATAGGGATATAGGCTAATCTAGCAAATTTTTTTCTTTTTTGTGTATTGTAATTATAAGAATTCTTTGGAGTTTTATTTATTTGCAACGGTGATCTATAAATAGACGGGTCCTCCGTCTTTTCATAATTAATAGATCTATAAGATAAAAGATTATATCTATAGTATTTTTTAAAATTCTCTTTCTGATTTGGTAATAAATATATTTCGTAATCACTTTGTTTTTTATAATAACTTAATTGTTCTTTTTCATATGAAACTTTTTTGTTTAAATTTTTATCTTGAATTGTACGACATTTTTGGGTGCTATTTCGCCACTTTTGTGCTATTAATTTAGACCATCTAATCTGGGATAAATTATATTGATAATAACCTCTTAACCAGCCTTTCCATTGATTTTTTTTCGAGTTTGGAAGTTTCTTATCTTTGAATTTAGAATCAATTATTCCTTGTCTGCCAAAATAATTTTTGATTGAAGTTTTAAGAAAAAAATATGTTACGTGATATTCAAGAATAGATCTTAACTTAAACAAGCTAAGAACTTGAACTTGTGATAATTTGTAAAAGACATATGCTTGTGAGAAGGAAGATAATTCATCAAAATTCTGTGAATTATTATTACTAATATTATAAAAGGGCTTTTGTATAGTTGAAATAAAGTCAATTGTATTTTGATTGGTTTTATTACTTTTTTCGTTATTTTTTTTAGTATTGGAAATAGGTTTCTCAATAAAACTTTTTGTTGATTCAAGAAAAAGTTTTGTATGTATTCTGAGAATATTAATGATAGATAGAAGGATATCTATGTATATCTTTTCAATGAAAAACTTTATAAAAAAAAAAAATTTACGGATTAATCGAACACTACGTCTTTTTAATATTTGCCAAAGAGTTTTTGTTAATTGGAATCTTTTAGCATTATAACTACTACTTTTACTTTTATTAGTATTAGGGCTAACATTTATTCCTGGAGTCACTTTTTTTTTTTCTTTTGTAATTCTTTCTATTTTTTTTCTAATTGTACTTGTTCTATCAGTTAGACCATTCATTTTTTTTTCTGTCAGTAAAAAAAATTTCCAATTTCTATATCTAATTTGATTCATAGATTCATTAATTATTTGATTACCCATTATAGAATCGTTTGCTTTTTTAGTTTCGCTTGATTTATCTACTTCTTTCAATCTACTAAATATAAATGTATTTATTTTTGAGATTTCTTTTATTATTAGTTTTAAAAATAGAATATTTTTGCTAAACCTTTCCTTTGTTTTTTTTGAGATAGTTAGAAAAAATCTTGTTCTTGCTTTTAAAACTTGTAAAATTAAAAATGATTTTTTTTTGAAATTTACAAGTGTTTTTTCGAGTTTCTTTAAAACAGGTTCAAAAAAAGAGGGCCTTTTTCGGGGAGAACCAAAAGGGATTTCAGTTTCCATTCCCCAAACTGTTAAAAAACAAAAAGCATCTTTTTTACCTTTCGTTTTCATTCGATCTAGACAAGAATACCTTAGTTTAGATCCGTGCCAAGGTTTTAGACAGAAAGGAAATAGGATTTTTATCTGAATGCCGTCTAGTAACCAATTTTTTGGAAATTCTCGTTCTGATAATTGAACACCATTATAAGTACATTTAATATGTATTTCTCTCTTCCATTCCTTTAAATCTTCAGACCATTCAGGAAGTTGCAATAGTAGCATACGGACAATATTTTTTGCTATTATTAATGAAGGTAATAGAATAAACTTTCTAACAGTTGATTGAGTTATTAACATTAAACCCCTTATTACTTGTGCAAATGGAATCGTATCCCAAGCTTCCGCTATTTCTATTCGTGCTTTCTCCTTTCTTTTGTTTTCTTCTTTTTTGTCCTTCTCTTTTTTTTTTTCTTCTTTTCTCTCTTCTTCTGTATAATCTGAAATTTTTAATTCTGCTCCCTCTCTCATCCAGTTTCGAAAAATGAGTTTCATTAGTCCTGAGGTATCAAAAGAAAAAAAACGCAGTTTGTCTATTCTGTTCAAAAAGAGGAGAGAATGCACATTTGCTTGAAAGAGTTCCCAAATAACTGTTTTACGTCTTTGTGCTCGCATAGAACCTTTGATTATGTCTCTCCGAAAATCCGATTGTTGTGAATAGCGTATTAAAGCCACTTCGTCTGTTTGATCAGGGTTGTTAGTATCTTTATTAGTAGTATCACTATTTTGCCTGTTATCACTAAAAATTACTACACGTTTGAATTTTCTTGAACGAATCTCATGATCAATGGGTACTTCTTCTTCACCCTCTCCTTCCTGTTGTTCTAATTCATTGATTAATTTATACGACCATCGAGGTACTTTTTTACGAATTTCTTTTATTCCAATAATGTTTTTCTTTCTTTTTTTATTATTAGTATCGGTTATAATTGCATTGAATAAAAATTTGAAAAAGTTTGTTTCCTTTTCAAACTTAACTCTTTCTTGTTCTGAAAATAAAAAAGATATTTTCAAATTTAAATTTAATTCCACAAGTTGGTTGATTAAAGTCAAGAAATAACTCGTTTTTTTTGATAATGTTTTTTTTTCAAATCTATCCATTTTCTGT